ATAATAATTCGAAAATCCAAATCAGCTAATTGTTCTCTGATAGCACCTGCTCCTGTAGAGATTTCTCGATTTCGAAATATCTCGAAGCCTGAGGTAGTAAAAAAAAGTGGGATACTGTATTTCCGGGATTGGATTTCATATTCGAATGAACCTCGTAATCGTAAGAAAGTAGGTTTTTTAGCTATGGGCCTAGCAAAAGACAAATCGAGATAGGTTCCTATAGGATCGGATTCCCCCCCTTTAAAATCGGACGTGAAGGTTTCCTCTCATCCGGCTCAAGTAGTTACACCAAATAAAAAAGGAGGTGAAACTTTGTTCGAAAAACCCTACAAAGAGCTACTCCTTACTCAAGTTCCCAGTAAGAACCAACCTTTCATTGATTCATTCTTCTTTTTTTTACTTTCATTTTATGAATTTTCTGAATTACTTATGACAAAATGGAAATGTGAAATTATTGAGTAGTCTATTCCCCGATGAATTTTTTTAAAGAAATACTTTGGAATTCGTAAGGGATTTATTTGTCTATATATCGTTCCATTCGATCTTTTAGGTCTCTACTCACCTCGATGGTTATGCCATGATGTCCCTTGAAGCATATATGCGATAGATAGACTCCTGTAACCATGCTATATTTGCTTGCTTAAACAGAATTTCTCTCTAAAAGAAATGGAATGGCTAATTCCACGAAAAAATCTTTTTTCACGAGGTATAACTGGCTATTTTATCTGTTACGGAATCGACCATGGATCAATTCCCCTTTCATTTGGAAGTATTGAATACACCCATAATTCTATTCTGAGTTTCATGTTATTTCTTCCAAAACACATGTCAGAGTCGGGGGCATCCCAATCGGATTGAATGGGATGACAGTTTCTCAATCCGAATCTGTAAAATGAAAATCTTGATCAAATCACACATCGCAGTATACTAGGCCTTCTAATTGCTTAAGGGGTTTATCTAAAAGATTCGCGATATAACTAGGAAGACGTTTCAAATACCACACATGAGTCACTGGACATGCGAGTTTGATGTATCCCATTTGATATCTTCGTATCCGAGAGTCAACAAATTCTACCCCGCATTGTTCACAAAATTTCGGGTCTTCTTTTTCAGCTCTGATCGCTCGATAATTTCCACAAGCACAAATTCCACTTTTTATGGGTCCAGAGATTCTTTCGCAAAACAATCCATCTTTTTCTGGTTTATTGGTTTTATAATGAAAAGTATAGGGTTTTGTCACCTCTCCAACTATCTCTCCATTAGGTAGGATTTTGTTGGCCCAAGCCTTTATTTGTTGAGGAGAAACTGGTCCAATTCGAAGTTGTTGATGTTTATACTGGTCGATCATAGAATAGAAATGATGATTCATTCAGATCAAGCTTCCTTCCTATTAATCTGGAAGTTCTTCTCAGATACAAGGAAATGATTCAGTTCTAGAGCCAAAGATCGTAGTTCTCGAATGAGCAATCGAAAAGATTCGGGAGCATCCTCGGGGTTAGGTACTCTTCCTCCAATAATCATAGCACCAAGTACTTCTTGACGAGCTCTAATATGATCAGATTTATAAGTAAGCATCTCTTGTAAAATATGAGCAACACCAAATCCCTCTAGAGCCCAAACTTCCATTTCTCCTACTCGTTGTCCCCCCTGCTTGGCCCTTCCTCTAAGGGGTTGTTGTGTAACAAGTGCGTAATGTCCACTAGAACGTCCATGGATTTTATCATCAACTTGATGAATTAATTTTAGGATATAGGACTTTCCTATTTGAACAGGTTGTTCAAACGGATCTCCTGTTCTTCCATCAAATATTCTGCTTTTTCCAGGATACTCGGGTTCAAATACCCATGGATTTCTTGTTTGCTTACTGGCTTCATATAATTCGGAAAACACTAGTTTTCTCGAAGCCTCTTGCTCATATCTCTCATCAAAGGGTGCTATTCTATAATGTCTCTTTAGCAGATTCCCTGCTAACCCGAGCGAGCATTCAAATATCTGTCCCACATTCATTCGTGAGGGTACTCCTAAGGGGTTGAAGACCATATCAACGGGTGTTCCATCTTGCAAATAGGGCATATCTTGTCTAGGCAAAATTTTGGAAATGATACCTTTATTCCCATGTCTTCCAGCTACTTTATCACCTACTTTGATTTCACGTTTCTGTAAAATATATACACAAATCATTTCTGAATTATAACTGGAACCACCCTTTTTCTGGATCCATCTCACATCAATAACGCGACCCCTTCCACCTATAGGTAGTTTTAGAGAAGTTTCTTTTGCAGTGGATACCTGCATACCAAGTATGGCTCGTAATAATCTATCCTCGGGGGAATACGAGGATTCGCTCGCTGTCTGAGGCGTTAATTTACCTACTAAAATATCACCTGTTTCTACCCAAGATCCCAGCATCACAATTCCATTTCTGTCCAAATTGCGGAGTAAATGAGCCTCCAGATGCGGTATTTCCTTAGTAATTCTTTCAGGGCCTTGGCTTGTCACA